TCCAACAAAGCCCAGCCTACAAGTGGAACAAGAAGAACAGCTTCAACAAGAAGGAGCAGAAAATGAGGAAGATGAAGAGAATCCAGAGTTCAATGCAGACGACTTGGTGGATTCTGACGTAGATACCTCCCTTGCTATGGTGGTTCGGCTCTCGCTGCCCCAAAGATTGAGAAGTAAGATTGGAAGAGAACAACCATCTTTCAAACACTTGTCACCTGCGGCAAAGAATTACGGAAGCTGGTCATTGATGGTGGGAGTTGCATGAATGTGGTTTCAGCCTCTACAGTTGAGATATAGAAGCTTCCTACCGAGCCACATCCACAACCATATCATGTCGCATGGATCAACAAAACTACCATACCGGTAACTCAATGCTGTTTAGTTTCTATTTTCTGGTCATTATAAAGATTATATTTGGTGTGATGTTGTTCCCATGAATGTTACACACATATTATGGGGTCGGCCTTAGCTCTATGATCGTGATGTGTATCATTGTGGTAGAGAGAATACTTCCCATTTTATGTGCAAGGCTAAGGATGTTACTCTCTACCCAAAGAGTACTGAAGAAAATGAATAAATCTAGTGTTTCCGTGAGCAGTAAGCAGCAGATCTCCCCTTCTTTTTGGAAAGCTGGTGGCCGCGTGTGAATTCTTTCAAGACAAGGGGCGGCCTGATTCGACATTGTTGTTTACTCTGATCCGGTCGAGGTGGTTTTCGTTTACCAGCGCGTAGGTGGTCTAAGTTCCTATGACCGAGTCTTTCTAGCCCCTGTGAACATAAGTTGTTTAATAGTTGGCATGTTGAATCATATCATATAAATAATGGGCTGGTTTAGATCGATCCTAACCTGATGATGATTCAATTACTCGCCTCCCACTTGCCTTGATATTGATACAATCTTTCTCTCTATTACGCTATTTCTCGGTTAATAACATGGTAATTGCCCCTGCCAGTACCGGAAGTGATAATAAAGGTGGGAATGCTGTCACTAGAACGGACCACACAAATAGGGGTGATCTATGCATAGTCATTCCAGGTCCACGCATGTTGGAGATAGTTGTTATAAAATTGATAGAACCTAAAATGGATGAAACACCAGATAGATGAGGACTAGAAATTGCTGAATCAACTGCTCCTCCAGAATGGCTGGTAATACCACTTAAGGGCGGATAGACCGTCCACCCAGTGCCGCTACCCACTTCTACTAAGGCTGGGCTTAATAGGAGCACGAGACTTGGTGGCAACAACCAGAATGAAATATTATTTAATCGTGGAAATGCCATGTCAGGCGCACCTATCAGAATCGGAACAGACCAATTACCAGATCCACCTATCATCGCCGGCATAACCATAAAAAAGATCATTAAAAAAGCGTGAGCCGTTATTAAAACATTATAAAGTTGATGATTCCCACCAAGAATTTGATCGCCGGGTCGTGCTAATTCCATACGAATCAGTACTGAGAAGCATGTGCCCATCACTCCAGCAATGGCACCAAAGATGAAATGAAATATAGAGTCCCTATATCTTTGTGGTTAGTGGAGAACAGCCATCGGACCGGATTTGTCGTAAAATTGAGATTCTTTTGTTTCCTTCCTTATCAGAGAAGGGTCCCTCTTAGGGAGCTGGGGCTTCTTTTTTGAAAAAAGGGGGGCTAATACACAGGGAAGAGGCTTACTAGAAAAAAAAGACTAACTAACTACATAGCTACTTACATAACATAAGAGAATTTCATAAAGTCACTCTCTCCAACCTTTTATATATCCGGCTTTATAAAGTAAATATGAGATTTGCGTTGGTTTTTCCAACGAAACTAAGCACTTTTTTTATTTATCATTCGGAAGAGCTCTTTTTGTGGTCTCACTTTACCACCATCTGAAATGCGCGATACTTCGATTGGTGGAAGCCAGTCTATGAAGATTCCCCCTTTTCTTACGTGCAATTCCCCTCTTTCGGTAAGCATCCAGTATCTCATCAAATGAACATTGCTCTAAGCTTGTCCTGTAGATTATACGTCGTTTGAAAGCTGCTTCAAGGGTCCAACGAATAGCTAAGGTTTGTTGACGATCCCTGGCTACAATCCCAGGGACATCATAAATAGTACCTGCTCTTCCTACTCTTTCCACTTCGCATATGGGCTTTATATTCTCTAGGGCGTCAACCATAAGTTTGATTACATCGCGTTCAGTTCGAGCGGGGCGATGAAAAGTTTGATAAACAATAGCACGAACTCTTGTTTTTTTACCTTCTTTCATGCGAAAGTTGACCAACTTCTTGATCAATTGTTTTTGCTCACCATCCAAGTCCCCCATATAGCTTATAATTTCCGAGCAATTGGAAGCCGCTTTCGATGACGAGGCCGAAGAATTTATATTACGCGATCGTTACTGTCCATCTTTATCAGCCAACTCCCCAGTTTCCAACAGTGACTGTCTCTGATCCCTCTATTTCTTCTGAGCAGCAATAGAAGTATAAAGTAAATTGCCCAATGTTTCCAAAT